GATTACTTAGGATCAGCTTGCGAATTTGTGGAACCGTTTTAGAATCATTACCAATGGCACGCTGTGCGCCTAAGTGCGAAAAGACAGTGCAAGCTTTGTTATGTCGAAACCTAAATGTTAAGTCAGCAACACTTCCAAATGCCATTTCTTCCCGTCGCACCCGTCTTCAGGACGATCTAGTCACAGGTTTTCACTTCTCAGTGAGTGAAAGATTTGTCCCCGGGTCTACGTTGAAAGCTTCTATAGTCGAACTCATTCGAGAAGGCTTGGCGGTCTTAAGAATGGTTCGGGTAGGAGATTCTCTTAAGAATAAAGAAGACAAATAGAATAGAATTCATGTTCATGCTAACAGAAGAGCGGATCCAATACCAAGACGACTTCTTTCTCAGAAAAGCAAGTACTTGAAGAATTTTGGGATATCATGCCGCCCTACGAGTAAGTCCAAAAAAGGACCCGCGAGAAGCCAAGCTAAGGAATGCAAAACTCGGCTTGGATCAAGGATGGGCTCTTGGTCACAAAAGGGAATCTACTTTTCCAAAACGTTTCTTTTTTTTGGTATGCCGCTCCGCGAGCAAAGAGTGCCACGCACGAGCGGAGCGAAAACAAAGCAAGGGGAATTCTTCTTTTCATTTTTTTTGGAGGAAATCTTTTGATTGCGTATTGAATATGGATCCATGTCTTTCTTGTTTCACTAGCTAGGACCAAATTCTCACATGTCCGTTTTGTTATTACAACCTTCTTTTGTGATGTCAAAGACCAGAAGCTACGCGCAAATTCTCATGGGATCTTGGTTGTTCTTAACAGCGATGGCTATTCATTGTTGTCTTTGGGTAGCGCCACTAGATCTTCAACAAGGTGGAAATTCTCGTATTCTCTATGTACATGTTCCTGTGGCTCGGATGAGTATTCTTGTTTATATCGTTACGGCTATAAACACTTTCTTGTTCCTATTAACAAAACATCCTCTTTTTCTTCGCTCTTCCGGAACCGGTACAGAAATGGGTGCTTTTTCTACGTTGTTTACCTTAGTAACTGGGGGGTTTCGGGGAAGACCCATGTGGGGCACCTTTTGGGTGTGGGATGCTCGTTTAACTTCTGTATTCATCTCGTTCCTTATTTACCTGGGTGCACTGTGTTTTCAAAAGCTTCCTGTCGAACCGGCTCCTATTTCAATCCGTGCTGGACCGATCGATATACCAATAATCAAGTCTTCTGTCAACTGGTGGAATACATCGCATCAACCTGGGAGCATTAGCCGATCTGGTACATCAATACATGTTCCTATGCCCATTCCAATCTTGTCTAACTTTGCTAACTTCCTCTTCTCAACCCGTATCTTGTTTGTTCTGGAAATACGTCTTCCTATTCCATCTTTTCTCGAATCTCCTTTAACGGAAGAAATCGAAGCTCGAGAAGGAATACTCAAACCTAGTTCACTCGCTGCGTCTCTTTGCATCCATGGCTGAATGGTTAAAGCGCCCAACTCATAATTGGCGAATTCGTAGGTTCAATTCCTACTGGATGCACCCCACTTGGAAGGTTCAGTTCGAAAGGTGTTTCCGTTCCCATCTGGTGAGAAGAAGCTCTTTGCTTTGAAAACTTTTTCGTATATTTAGAAGAGTGAAATTTCTTGTAATGTGTTGATCTAAGGCGAAAGCGAAGAAGAGTGGATTCTACATAAGATCCGGACTGTAAGACTCACTCTTTCCCTTGAAGTCTCTCTCTGGTGAGGAAGATTTGATTCAATCTGCTAAGCTGTTTAGATTGTCTTTCTTACTCTGGCAGAGAAGAATGCTACTTACCCGACAGGTAAAACCAAAGAAGTAGGAAGAAATCCAGTAGAATCTTTATTACAAGTGTAAAATAGAATACCAGTTAGCCTGATTTCTTTGAAGACCTCTGAAAGCGACAGGGCATTTCTTATCTAAATGAAGCCAAGAACTCAGCCGGAACCTCAATACTTTTTAGTACCCGAAGATTTTTTACACAACGTCTTAGGGTATAGTTTAGTGATAGAGGTAGGTCAGCTTGGTTCTTTACTTTGCCATTTCAAAAGCACTATTCAAGTGAAGTGCAAGATCCATGACCCGACCGCTTAGCCTCTCTAGGGGGAAGATTATACCGGAATGAAATTCTGCCTTTAAAGAAGGTACGTAGTCGCTTTAGCGAAGCTAAGGATTTAACAGCGGATCTTTCGATTTAGGATTCTGTACCGGGAGGTGCTACAACAATAGTCTTCTAATCTAAAGTCGATACGTGCCTGCTACTGCGGAATCGACGCACCTTCCTTAAGACTTTTTTCTTTAAATGCCCACATTATTCCATCAAAGAGCCTACTCGTCGTAAGCCCTTCTAGTTCATCTGCATCAGCTCTATCTGTCGTTATAGTAAAAGGGAATTACCGCCTGGGTAGTACGTACGGGCAACGGGCATAAGTAGCCACCTAAGGTTTATGGGCATCATTAAGTAGAGAGCCGTCCTTCTCTAAGGGGGTCCCATGTTGGGTATTACCATGGATAGGTTGGATGTTGAATTTGGTGATCGTGATAGGGATGAAGATCTCGATCTAGTCGACTCTGTTGATTCAGTAGATCTGGCCGGTTGAACGCTTTCTAGCAGCACCAAAAGCTTCGGTAGTGGGATGGGGCCCCAATGCGCGAGGAGATTTCTGCTCTAAAGAGGAATGAGACATGGGACCTTGTTCCGTTGCCTGCTGGAGTAAAGCAAATTTTTTGCAAGTGAGTATACAAGGTGAAGCGACGAAGTGATGGATCAGTCGAACGAGCGCGATTGATTGCTCGTGCTTTCTCACAACAGTACGGAATTAACTACGACGAGACGTTTAGTCCCGCGGCAAAGATGACTACTGTGCGAGTGCTCCTCTTTCTAGCAAGAAGTCAGTCCTGGCGTCTATGACAGATGGACGTCAAAAATGCCTTTCTCTATGGTGTCTCTCTACACCGTTCTCCTGCCTTCAGTCTTCTCTGCATTCACACCACACGAACTGCAGTTCGCCACATTCAATCAAACCAACCATTCATTCTACATTCCAAGCCAAGCCCAAAGTCTCCGGCATCACTGAATGCTTTCTTTCCTGATCTGAGATATTAGCGAGATTAGCTACACGCCACTTAACCTAAAGAAAGGTCGACCTTAGAAAGCCCTTTTTAATTGAAGCTGATAGGAGAACTTCACTTACTAAATTTCTTTAGTAGCGAGAATCTTTCCTCAGAGGCGCGGAAAGGGTCCAAGCCATAGGAAAATCTCCAGTTTATCTCGCAACATATCTAGTTTATCCTGAAGCAGCATTTATCGAAGTAGCATTCCCATAAGCAGAGGATGAAACCCTTGCTTGTTTATCCCGACGAGGGTTTATGAATCACTCAAACGAGCCTTTCTAGCCGCATCTGAATCGGCATCCCTATCCATATGTTTATGCGCAGGGGCACCAAATCCGAATCTTCCGAATCAATTGGAGAATCCCCATCCGCACCCGAATTGGCTAAATCTAGTATAGTGGGTGTTGTTCCGATGCCAAATCTAGGGAAAAAATCTTTTTAAAAGGCATCTCGGCGAAAGAGGACTGAGAACCATAAGGCGAGCGCCAAAACGCTAGCACAAACAGCTAGAGCTTTTCGTTTAGATTGAGTCGTTTCACTAAAAGATACGTATCTAAGTTCAAGTGAGTCTATAAGCTTCTCAAATCTCAAATCTAAAGATATACGTATCTTTTCGTTACACTCATTCAGAGGAAGAAGGACATTAGTTTGAAGTCTCGAGTTTCTATCCCCTCTCTAGTGCTGCTTAAAAGGACCTAGTTCCCTACTACCGTGTCATGGCGATATCCGCCTCGAAATCCTCTGCTTGCTTCGTCTCCTAGTGGTTGTTTCCCGTGGAGCGACCATGAGTCAGGATCAGGTGGGATATAGTATCTTTCCATCCTTTGCCTGTATTGATGGTACTGGATATTTCCCTCTTATCTAAATCCGTCTCCAAATCAGCCACGCTAGTAGCTGCCTGCTGAAGGACAGTAAGCCCTACGAAGTTCTATTCGACCGGGTTTTTCCACAGAACTACGCCTAATAGCAGAAGAGCGGTAATGGATCTGACTCGACGCGAGAGGGACGAAGTGATTGGAAGCGCATTTCCCATCTTCCAATACAACCGGAGAGACTTCCTAAGAACTCTTTTAATAAAGATTGGCTTTGATTTAAACCCTTCAAAAATGCTTTATCTTTATAACGCATTAAAAACGTTAAGCCCTTATGCTGCTAGTCCTTGCCTTGGGACAAGGTTCGAAACTAGGCATACCCGCCATCTCTGTCAAACTCACGTTTTTTATATAACTAAGTCAATCGATACTATAATGAATCTCTTGTCCTTTCCTTTTCAGGAACGAGATGGGTTATTTCGATGTGAACGAAATAAGGTTTCGTGAGTTAGGTCACATATATAAAGAAGGAGTCTTTCGAGCAGGACTCCAGTAGTGTGGAACTCTCAAAGGCTATGTCTGCACTTTCCGTGTTCTCTCCACAACTTTCTCGTTGCGAAAATGAGTCTATTTTTTATATAATTACCCGTCCGCCATGGAATTTTATATCGAAGGAGCGCTACTAATAGAATAGCAGTATAAAGGCCTTTTTCGAGGCCAGGTTTCTGGTTAGGGATTCTAATTTAAGTACTGTCAGGAGTTGTTGATTGTCTAAGGTGTAGTTCCTGGATTGTCCTATGATCCAACCGAAGAAAAGTGAGTTGGAGGAATTTCTGGATAATTGGTCTTTTGGGAACAGGTTTTCTAGGGTAAATACCCGGTTAAGTCAGTATGAAGTGGTGTATGTTTGAGTTTGTCTTAGTCCCGCCGGTAGGGAGTTCGGAAAGTCGGAAGTAGGTTGTAAAACCAGCTTTCAAAGGCATAAAGTACTTTAAGTATGAGGACTTTCAAATGCGGAAACCCCAATTAGGATGATTGTTCTCGCGGCTACTGGCTTCGCATACCCATGGAAGATGTTTCTTTCGAAAAGTGGTACTCGTCATTTTCTTTTCAAAATGTTAAGTGTCTGTCCGAATGAGTTGAACGAAAAGATACGTATCTTTTAGTGAAACGAACTTCATAGCTCCTAATCCTAGCTTTATAGTCTTATAAAGTACTTGGTCCCGTACGAACTAGCAAATTCAAACCAACAGCTTATGCGCTTTTTCATTTATGCAAGAAAAGAAGCGCTACTAGAGATAGAGAATCCTTGGGGGAGAAGCTTGGCACTGCCCGCGGGGCTTTCCTTTCTATCGACAGGAGTCAGTCAGTTCTTGTAGGAATGGTACCGGTCTTTTTTTCTTTCGACCGATATCTGGTCAATCCTTTGAATTCGTATGGTTGAAAGTTGCCGAGAATAGGTTAGGGCGGGGAACATAAGAAATTCCTGAATGATTTCCTGTGAAAGTTCCATCAATTAGATTGTCTTTGCGTTGGTGCTGACAGCGAGGTAGTCTTAGCCACGTGCGTATCATGTCTCCTTAAAATAGACACAGGGGCCTGGGGACTACCTCGCTTAGGGTTTTCATGAGTCGACGTAGTTTGCATGGAAAGATTCCTTTTTTAGGCAGCTTCTGACCCGCAGGTTGAATGAAGTTCGCGCTTCAATTAAACTGTCTGCTTCGAGTCGAGGTAGAACTGATCGAACGGGTGAATGCAAGCCTTTTCCCATCCGACTCTGACCTATTTACTTGCTAATAACTCATTGAGGAAAGCCATTCATCGCGTTCTGGTCACGCCCGTGATTTACCGCTTCCTCTTATGGCTAGGTATCCGGCAGGAGAAGGAGGAAAAGGAAGATCATCACAGTAAAAAGGGATTGGAATCGCCTCGGGTTGGTTCGGACGACCCATATCTGCTCAAGGAAACTTCCGTTGTGTATCGAGTACTGGTGGTTGGGGCATAGGGAAAAGGCTTATCTGCGGTTGCCGCTCTTGTATTATCTGCCCTTGTCTTTCTTAGAGTAAGCGCTGCAAAGTAAGTAGTACTAGGTGAATTGACCTTCTTCGAATGGGATTTTTTTTTCCTACGCCCACGACAAAGGAAGGGTCCGAAGGAGTTTTCAACTAGTTCAAATAGCACTATCTCAATTCCAAGAGTGGCTTGTCTTTTTTTGAGTACTGGAGGAGGAGATATTCCTTGTCTGGTAGTAGGACTGGCATAGAAGGTCTTCCTGTCATGTAGGAATAGGGACAGTTAGGTCAGTCCCAGTTCTCCCGGCAAGAGCGGATCCTTTTCCATATGCGGGGGCGAAGGAGCAGGTGTCAAAGCCTGCATCCATTTCATTTCTGGTCTAACCGCTTTTGCAGAAAGAATGCCAGTAGGGAAGATTCTACACCTTGATCAGACTCTTTCCTTCTTGTTCATCACTCTTTGCCCATTCTACCCTCATCCGTCAGAAAAGTAAGCTGTTCTGGTACCCTGTTCTTAAGTGCTGCCGCCCTTTACCCCACCTCTCCGCTCAAAATGTAGAACCGACTTATTGACGCTCTGGGAAAAGGTGACAACTATCCCTCCTCCAACAACCCCGAAATTAGACCAGATGAAGACGTGAGCGAAGGCAAGCTTTAGACTATGCTTCGTTCTACCCCTATACTATTACTATACTATACAACATAAAGAATTTTTATAAAGGAAGAATGGGCAGAAGGAGCAAGTGACAGATAAGATTCAATTAGCAGAAAAGACTGAAACAGCTCTAGGAAGGTGGAGCTCAAACTTTTCCTACGCATGCTTAAAAAAGAAAAAATAAGTGTACCCAAGTTCCTCTTTTTCATTTACCAATCATCTAATCTAGGGCGGATAAGACGGCCAGCATGAGGTGATCAGTCTCACTCCCTCAAATATGTCCTTTTTGCCCGCTGAGCGTCGGAAAGATCCCCTAAGGACTGCTCCCTACCGCTTACTTAGGCTATTGAAGTACTACCAGTCGCATGATGCTAACGAAACCTCTGTCTTGTCTTTCCTTGAAAGACTAGTCTTACTGAAGACAAAACGATATTACATAAAGAAGATGAACTGGGGAATATCTTTAGCTTTCAATTGCAATAAATTAGATTAAGGATACTAATCGTATTGTCTTATCCCCGCTAAAGCCCTAACCTCATCCCTTCCTTGCTTCGAGGAGGTTATCTAATAGTATAAGAGGGAGACAGGTGCTACTATTGTATAGAATGTATAGAAGAGAAGTCCGCCCCAGTCACTAAACCTAGCTCACCAAGCCTTAGGAGTGCCTGTGGATCTTGGCATCTAGTCTTTGTTCTGGCTTTTGCTTTATCTTTTATCTCACTCGTGCCAGTTTTCTTCCTTCTAGTCGTAGTTAGGCTTAGTAGCCATGTTCCTCAGACATCATTGAAGTTGTTCTATCTAATTGCTCACTAGAGCGACTCATAATAAAATATCAGTACTACTGACTTTCTGGCTCCTATTTCAACTATCAAAAGCCATCTCTTTATTGCCTTTCATTACTGGCTTGAATTCATTTTTTAGAAGCAAATCTTCTGAAAGTATCAAAATAAGAAATATGATATTCCCAGTTCTTCTGGAAAGAGGGGTATAATTCTTCATTGGTTTTTTTATTGCACACTATATCCGTATAGTCCTCGTAAGCTTTAACAATTTTCTCAATCTTATATGCAATAAGCTTATCGCTAATTTTTTTATCAAACTCATTTGTATTTTATAAGAGATATAGAGATATTGTAGTCTACTACTAGGGATAACTTGTGTAATATTGTGCTCTTATTCTTCTGTCAAAAGTAGGGAAGAGCAAGTCTCTGATCAGATCAATCAAGCGATAGGGGCAGAGGCTTTACTTCGCTAGGACGGAGTTGCTGTCGATTGAGGATTGGCCGAGGGGCCCTTTTTTCTTTTAGTTGGGAAGAGATTGTAGCTGGGTACAAATAGGCCGGTGAAAGACGAGTAGGCAAGCACGCGGGTTGTACCGGTCAGCTTTGAGCTGTCGAGTGACGATTGCTCCATCTATGTTGAAAGGACGCAGGGGGCCTGTCTTATTATAAAGGGGGTACTCTCTTCTCTGATGCGCGCTATATTATTGTGTCCTATTCCTGAAGGAGTGATCGGGATTAAGCCACGTGGCGATACCCGCCAAAAGAAAGGGGCCCTTTCGTACGGATTGGAGTACGAAGATAATTATTCAGCACACTAAAATCGAGTGGATCCGGTTCCATATTCATGAAAAGCCGGGGTTGAAACATGTTATGAAACTAAGACAACAATTATTTCTAATAATAAGAAAGAGTTAAGCGCCTCCAAGGCCTATAAATAGAAGCTTCTTTCAGTCTATATTTTCAAAGAGAGACGTAGAAGTCAAAAAGAAATACTTTCACAAACACTTATTCCAACAACACTGAAATGGATATCGTCGGAAGACTTGCAACAATTCAAGAATCAATTCAAGCCGTCGAAAACGAAAAAGAACAAAGGCAGCAAACCCTGGCTGCCTTTTGGGAGCACCTGCCTCCCATCGATCCAGCACTTGTGGCTGCAGCCATGCAGCGGATCCGGGACCGCATTAGCGTCCTGGAAGACAGGAAACGGGCCCTCCTCCAAGAACAGGAAGACCTAATTGTGGGTGCTGTCATCCGTGGTCGCCAGGGAGACTAGAATAGAAGAGTCCGTCGACTCTTTTTAGTTTGATAAGGTTTCAATAAGTGTCTGTAGACGCAAAGTAGTGTGTTTCTTCTTTTTCTTTGTTTGGTGGAGATCTACTCCTATGCTAAGTGTCTTTGTTTGCATGTATCACTAGTAGTCTTCAATGCTTCCGTTGTTCACTTTGTAATGTTGTGTGGCTGGTCTATGTGTGTGTAAGCTTCCCAATGAGTGTAACGAAAAGATACGTATCTAAGTTCAAGTGAAACGAATAGCTCTTGTAACAAAAATGCTTGTAGTGCTGGAATGAATAAAATCTGCTTTGTTCTAGTTCATTCTCTTTCCCTGTTTTGTGCAGAAAAATTGTTGATTTTTATTCTTCTGAGGTTGGTATCCTTTTTTAAGTCGTTTTGATCCCGGCTCCGGGCAAATGGATTTCGGTTTTTCTTCCACGTGACATCCCCAAGTTAGTCTTCTGCTTTCACTGTCTTCTCGAAAGCTAAAGGTAGTTCACCTAGGGGAAGAATCCGACTAAGCTTAGCCTTGACCCAACAAGGTCAAGCCTTACCTTCTCTTTCGCGTGAACGTGGACAAGTTAGCTTAGCAAGTTCGGAAGAAGGCTATCGTCAAGACCTCTCAGTGCCATATGAATATGTTGGAGAAAGAGATGAGGGGAAAAGCAGCTAGTTCACATCTTCTCTTTTCGTTTTCTGGGGTTAGGATCTGGTCAGGGAGGTGAAAATCAAACTAGCATTTCTAAGAGCTAAGAGTTCGATGGCGAAGGGCTTAGCAGCATAGTAAATAAGAGTGACTGAATGCAGTCCTGACTTAGGCCTTCAAAGTCAATGCTAGGCAAACTAATAAGTCGTTCTCTTTTTTAGTTACAACTTTCCTTGAAGTTGGGCGATTGACATATTAACATATATGATGAAGCGCCTTAGGCGAGGGTAGACAAAGAAAGAAGAATCACTCCAAGAGGAATCGCCTGAAAGAGTGTTTTCAAAAGAAGTAGTGCACGAGCTTCGACAAAAGAGTTGATATAAAAAAGAAAATGACGAGTACCACTTTTCGAAAGAAACATCTTCCAATAGAATAGCCCTAGCTTTCGATTTTAAGGCTAGCCAGTCGACTTATATACTAATCCCCTCTTTGGGCAAGAGACTAATGGAAGGACCTGGGGACTCTGAAAGCACTGTCAGGCAAGCAAAGCAAGGTACTCAGATAGAAGAAAGCTTGACTGAGCTAAGAAAGAAGAGGAATCAAGGAAAGAAATGAAGACACGACTGAGTTACTAGTCTGCTACCCCCCGCTGCTTTCATTAGTGAACTTTGGCTATGCCTTTCTAGCGTCATCATTTCATATGAAGCCTGCATCCACTGCCTTTGTTCCTTCTTCACAGCCTCTCGTTGGGTTTTGATTCACCTTATCCTATTCCATTGGCTGCTGGTCTCGATGCCCCGCTCTAGCAAAGTTGTATAGAAAGAAAAATATCTTTTCTTCTGAAAGGGAGCTCTTTTATTACTATTACGGATACGGAATTCTAAAGGTTTTTTTCGAAAGCGTACTCAGCGTCCAGAAGGATTGAATAAGTAAGGTAAGATAGGGGACGCTAGCGTGCAACCATCTCCCATTGTAGTCGGCGGGCGGCTGTATGGTCTTTTTTTTTAGTAGCTGCAAGTGAGCTTTTATTTTATTTATTAGTATTGCTGTCTTGATCTAAATAGAAGTTTAGGCTAAGATATCAACGGAAAGTGCTTTCTGAATGGGATGAGGGGAATAAGTAGCTGATCAAGAGAGATGTGATATGCGCGGCACAAAGGCCTATCAATCAGGTAAGCTCGGAACTCTATGAGATGATAGCTTAGCTCGGTATGAGCGAGCTGACAAGCACTAGTATTAGGCTCTATAAGGAAGTCATTAATTGGGGTGGGAGTGTAGAAGGTAATATATAAGTTTATTCCCATTGGTCATAGATCTAGATCTCACACGGGAGAGTTCCACTTCCCCGCCACCCTGCAGATCTCAATGACGCGACGGCACCTGGAACCACACTGCTGCCGCTGCCCTTCGGGCGCGCCTCCTACGCTTACCACTCACCCACGCTCTTGCAGCATGCCCCCTTCTGGCAATACGTGCTTGAGTCGATGATCAATCCGCCCTTCCCCATAAGAGAAAACTACGATTAAAGCTGGAGTAGATAGATCGAACAGGCAAACTTCCCCTTCCTCCCATGTGGAATGCCCCACTCTGATCGCCCAGAGCCCCAACGAGTCACTACACACCAGCTTCGCTAACCGAACCGAGACAGGCATCAGATGCTGCGGCAGGGGTGAATGTACCAGAATGAAAAGGGGGGTCTTCCCTTCATTCCTTAGTCTACTGCCTATTTGTTTGCTAGCATCCCGTGTAAGGACGACCGGACGGGAATGGAAGAGAAGCGCTCATGCTACATTTATAAAGAAGCAGTCAATCTCTGGTAAGAGAGGACCCTGAAAGCGCATTGGTCAGGGAACAGCCCTTGCTTTAATGCCTCGATCTCGTCAAAGGCAGATTGTAAAGTTTGATTTACTAGTAATTGCAGTACGAGACCAACTCCTCTGTCAATTTTTCCCTTGGCTTTCTCCGTTCTGGACTCCACTAAATAAGCCCATCTTGGGCAGTTTAATACAGCCGCTGAGCTTCCACTTTTTCATTTCCCTGCTGCTGAACTGAAAGCTCAGGATCAACAGGCCTTCCTCGATTACCTTTCGAGAACTCTGAGTAGAAGAAAGGTCTTTGCCTTCGAAAAAGCGGTCACGCAAGGCAAGAGGTGATGTAGCTGAGCTGTCTGTCTTTCCTTGAGCGAGACTTTGTTGTTTTTTATACCTTATTAAAGAAAGGGAAGCGTTAAGGAAGTCCTTGGAGGATAAAAAGGTCTTTTCGAAGACCTTTCCTTGGCATAATCTTCGAACGGGCAAGTGGGCTGGCTATCGCCCTTGTTTCATCCGACCCCTTTATTAGATTATTGTCCGGGGTTGGACTGAGACTGAGTTGGGCAAGGGTCTTTACTATCTTTTCTTTTGACACGTACGATGTGTAGCCTTTCCATCCTCAATGCCCTATTTGGAATGACAATATGTATGATGTTATTCTCACCGTAATCCCCGTCTGCATCCCCTTCTTTTCTTGCTCCTGGTGGCAGCCTTGCTTGGACAGAGTTGTCTTTAGCTATTCAATGAAACCCGTCCGCCAATCAATCTCCTACTTTTTTTGATAAGCCTATCGATCTGAAAGCACTGGCTGGGATTCTCTCTTGTGGTATGCCTTGGGGGATAAAGAGATGCTATCTCGTCTTACGGTATTTTAGCACCTGATCTCTGGCCGAACCTTTGTTACACGAGTTTGAGCTTTCCCACCGGAAATGCCTTTCTTTTGGCACAGGTTTGTTTAGGATGCGGCCTAACACTCACTTTTCTTTCTGTTGCTTGCCACAATCCTTTCTTGGTTCCAGCGGTTCAAACTCGATAGAGCAGTCGCTAGCGAGTCCCGTCCCAAGCGAATGAAGGAAGCACGGACAATAGACTGGGGCTAAAGAAAGAGCTCTCTCTTATGCAATAGTAAGCATCACAGTAGCAATCGTAGGGCGCAAACGTTTGGTTTAGTCTTTGGCCCAATTCAGCATTAATCGGGTATTTTAAGCTAAGCGTATTGTTGTAACAAGGCCAGGAATTCTTCATAGAGTTGGTGTGCTTTTTAAGGAGAAGTGGGTATGTCTTCTGAGGGTCGCTCTAGGATAAGTAAGTTCTTGTCCACCTGGGTGGGGGAACCCGAAAAGACAATGGCCGATTCAGGGAAGGAGATCCATCCCACTTCCAATGCCAAGTCTTAAGCAAGCCTCCATCTTTAAAATCCCAACAGGGGTAAGATCTGAGTCTCTAAAAATCGAACAATTCGAGCATCCGGCTAACCAAAAGGTCAGTGCTCTATAGGATGAGAATGTAAGAGATTCGTACCCCAGGTCTTTTGATATCCTTAACTTTAAGGGTGAGTTTCCAAGTTTCGCCACGGCCAAAGAGTTGTTGTCAAAAACCACCCGCTATGTCATGAATGGCGATATTCTATACAAGCGTTCTCATGAGGGAATTCTCCGATCATGCAAATTGTAGAGTATAGTCCAGCCATGGATCAGTGCCATTCCTGAGTATGCGGAGGGCACGTAAACGCCCAAGCCTTTGCCAAGGATCAGGTACTGGCCAACTATGGAAAAGGACTGCAACCACTATGTGAAGCGCTGTGAAAAGGTGAAAGAACGCGCTTATCCATGCCCCGTCATCTTCCTTATATCCGATCACGTCTCCCTGGCCCTTTTCCACCTTGGGAATTGATATCATAGGCAAAGTTAGACCAAAAGCTTAATATGGTCATGAATTCATACTTCTTGCCATTGATTACTTCACTAAGCTAAGTAGGTAGAGTAAGGTTATTCATGCTGTGGCAGATTTCATTAGAACCAATCTCATCTGTAGATATGGTCTTCCTTTTCAGCTCATCTCTGACAATGGCTTGCACAAAGAGGATGAAGGAGGAGCCGTGGTAGAAGATTCCCGTCAAAAAGATTCTCCCTACCAACCCCAACCCAATGGATCCCTTTCCAGGGTTGTAGGAACAGAAATAAGAAGGGATAAGAGTGGTTAACGCCGATTGACCGAAAGTTTAAGGCGCGGGGACACTCATTAGATTAGTTATGCCATTCTCTATAACAACAGAAAGAAAAGAGTGACGAGCTATAAAGGAAAGAGCTATTGACCCGAGCTCCGCCCAGCCCGTAACTAGCTATAGAAGCATCCGAACTCGCATTCTAATGTGCTAGCGACCCCTCCTTTAAAGCGTTGAAGGTAAAGGTAGCTGCTATTCCTATGTTAAAAAAATATCTGTCTCGCCCGCCGGGGATAGCATTCATCTAGGATACGATCTTTCTTTATTCTATTTATAGCAATCTTTGATTGGGAATAGCCTTTTTCTTCTCTTTGAGACGGAATGAAAGACGTTCATGACTGTGGGAACTCCTACTTCTAGGCTACCAACGCAATTACTTTCTTTTACTTTTGAAGCATATGGACAAATTCGCTACGTGAAAGCTGCTAGTCGAACTAAGCCTGTCTTTCTCGTAATTAGGAGAAGAAGATCACAAATGAGATCTTGAGCTTCTTGCTTACTCTCCCGAATCGAAAGATCCCTTATCTCCGAGGCTTCATAAACTTTTTTGCCGAAGGAAACTAAGGGCTTTAATCCGGATTTTTCTCCCATTCACGTATCACAAATAGATCCGCAGTGAGATTTTCTTTCGTTGTCCGCTCTTTCCGTTCTTTTTCGTACCAAATTTCGTAATCTAATCGAAAAAAAAGGTCTTTCGGTAACGTTGGTGAATTAGATGAAGGTACGGAAAGAGAGGGATTCGAACCCTCGGTAAACAAAAGCCTACATAGCAGTTCCAACGCTACGCCTTAAACCACTCGGCCATCTCTCCCACATAATCTTATGATTATGACTCAGAAACCGCGAGTCATTCATAAACTATTGTTGGATAGGTACGGTACGTACAATTAATTCTAACTATCAAAATGGAAAACTTTGCATTTTTTTCAAATGCTCGAAGCGAGTGAAGTAGATGTAGAGACAACCAAGGGAGCGGCAGTCTTGTCTGAAACTTCTTCAGCCATGGTGGGTGCTTGGATCTCTTGCTCGTTGGAGCGTGATTGCTCGGATACCATGTTAAAAAACCACTTGCTCAAAAAGCTTAAGCTATCAGAGTGTACGCCTAACATTATATGAAAGCATCTCTTGCGTGTGGGCTTAATATTTCTTTAAGAATTCGAACGTCGTGCGGATCCTCAGGTGCCTTAGGCTGGCTGGTAAAAGAACCGGGAAGTCGAATGCCTCTAGTTACTTCAAGCTCTGCCGTCACTGACTTTCTTTCTCTCTCTTAGGCCGTGTGACAGTCTGTCTTCCTTATGTTATGCAAGGCGAAAGAACGCCAGGGTATTTACGAAAGGAAAAATGACTCAAAGGATTGAGTCAGGGCACAGCTGCCGGTTCCCCCAGCATCTCAAGTTCTTAGGCGGAGCTGGGATTCGAACCCGGATCTTCAGATCATGAGCCTGATGAGTTGACCATTACTCTACCCCGCTTCTTCTCCTTCTCTTTCGAACTCAAACCCGTCATCAAAAGGATCTTAGCCAACCGTTGAAAAAAGACTTCTCGCCCTTGGGGTCTACTCTAAGCCACCAATAGCGGATATGCGGCATCTCTCTTACGATATTTCGAGTTAGAGGATCACTCCTAAACTAAATAAAAGCAGCCTTTATCTTATTATACGATTA